GAATAACCAACCCGCAATGAATAGGGAAGGTATGGTAATGCTATGAATGACCCAGTATCGAATACTGGTAATAATATCAGCAAAAGAACGTTCTCCTGTGCTTCCAGACATGCTGAGCTCCGCATATTCTTGTACAGTCAAAGGCAAATCCGTAAAAGATGAGATCAGTAAATGTAAATTTACTTTCCAGAAACTCTTTGTAGGATTACCTATATTGTACCAAAGGTGTCTTTAGAGTATACCGAATCAGTATAGCTATCCTTCTTCTGACACAGCAAGGCAATTTTTATTAATATTGAAATGAAGTACGAGATAATTTCTTCCTTTTTCTTGCTTGTCCATATAGAACTAGACACCATTTTTTTCTATTTATATAGAAAATTTGTCAACAAATAGTATAGAGTTTCTTTTCTCTCTATTATTGTATTGGCCTCAGATCAGACTATAAACCGAGGATCGAGGAAAGCGGGATTATGACAGGTTAGTTTCTATCTAATAATTCATGAAAAGTTCAAGAAGAATATTATCATATTCCTCCAATTTAATAGACGCAAAATTGAAAAATATCTTTTTCGCGTTTATAGAAGAGGGTTTTTTGAATCCTTTATTTTTTTTTCTATTCTAGTTATAACTTTAGCAGTTTTCTTGAACCATATCTATCAAACCTCCTTCAGGAAAAAAAGAACTTTACTATATTAAAATTAAAGTTAAAGAATAAAATAATAATATAAAAAATATTACATAATGTAACTAATAAATAATATGATTGATTGATATAGTACCTCTAATATAATTAAATATAAATAAACATAAAGAACATAAATAAGATAACCCTTTTAAAATATAATATATTATGTGATATAATATGGAATAAATAATATATATATAATTTAACAAATTTTAAAATAAGAATTAAAATATGAAATATTAAAAATAATATAATATTAATGTGTTTTTTACATTATAACACGAATAATATAAAAAATAATATAAAAAATGGAATCGAATACCATATTAAATGCTCCTTTAATTAATATATCCCTTTTTTTCTAATAGAAATGGAATAGAATAAGACATAAATTTTTTTCTGTTTTTCGGTTATGAATACGGAATGGCTATGAATGCTATGCAATTTGTCCCACCCGCTCTAGAGATAATAACTACAGCCCAGTTTACTCTTCGTTTTCTAATCTTACATTAACTCGAACTATCTTTTCATAATCTCATTCAGTTAGTTTTGATTGAAACTTGTTGTCCATTTATATATATGATTTAACATGCCAACTATTAAACAACTTATTAGAAACGCAAGACAGCCAGTCAGAAATGTCTCGAAATCCCCCGCTCTTCGGGGATGTCCTCAGCGCCGAGGAATATGTACTAGGGTGTATGTGTGACTCGTTCAGATTATATTATAATATGGATGGAACAAAAAAGCAAATGAAAGAATTTTTCCAGTATTAATGATCATTACCAGTGAATAAGATAAAATGGAAGAACTCCAGTCACTATCTAAAATGAAAAAGATCTATTCATATGAAATTTATGGTTTCCATTGGTGTAAATCCGATTTAAGATGAGAAAAAATTTCCCATTGGTAGCGAACGCTATCCATTAAGCGGGTAATCTTATTTTTAGGGCAAAACAAAAAAATTATGCTCCCATTCTTGCAAGAACGGACTAACAGGGCCAGCTATCTAGCTAACCTTCAAAATTAAATACCGTTACTGTATAAGTGGATCTCATTGTAAAAGACCTATTACTGGATAATTCATGGGTAGAGCCAAAAAGTTTGAACTGTACAAGTTATCAATAACATTCAGCAAATGAAGTAAAGGGCTCCGGTGTATAGAGAGGACCTCACCGTTTAAGAAATAACCATAGAAACGAAGGAACCCACTATTTCTTTATTCATCTATATTTAAGTTGAATTTACATTTCTTTTTTATTTGTTTGATACACCAATACAATTTCTTATTTTTTTGTCTTGTTTCAAGGCAAAATAAATGTCTAAAAAAAAGAAAAAATCGTGGTCGGGAAGGTTATAGTAGCAAAAGCCATTGGAATTTTTATTTTATACATTGGAAAATTACGTTTTGTTATTAATAGATCGATCAGGAAGGGAAAAAAGAATAACTCAAAGAAAGAAAATCAATTAGTTATTCATCAAAGTTTCATTTATTCAATGACTAGGGTTAGACGAGGATATATAGCTCGGAAACGTAGAAAAAAAAGTTGTTTATCCCGTCAAGGGGCTCATTCAAAACTTACTCGAACTATTGCTCAACAGAAAAGAAGGGCTTTGGTTTCGGCTCAGCGGGATAGAGATAGGAAAAAGAGAGATTTTCGTCGTTTGTGGATCACTCGGATAAACGCAGTAATTCGCAAAAAAGGGCTATACTCTAGTTCTAGTTATAGTAAATTTATAAATGATCTGCGCAAGAGACAATCGCTTCTTAATCGTAAAATACTTGCGCAAATAGCTATATTAAATAGGAATTGTCTTTATATGATTTGATTTCCAATGAGGTCATAAAAAAAGATGATTGGAAAGAATCCATCCCCCAAAATTATTTAAATCAAGTTCCCCGGAGAATAAACTCCGGGAGGGTAGAGTAGAAATTAGTCTGATAAAATACAATCCATAAAAAAAATCAAAAAACCTATTCAAAAAAAAAAATTCCCCGATTTTTTATTATCCTACGACACAGCAATCAAATCTAGATTCTCATATTTTTTAAAACAAACCAGCAACCCATTTTTGAGTTAAGATTAGAATTTGTTTTTGATTCAATTATCAATTGTATAAAGACCTATTTTTTTCTAAAAAAACCTATTTTTTATTTTCGGTTCTAAATTTATCAGTTCTAGTAGTCGGCTTGTTTCTTTCAAATTTTTTATTTTTGTTTCTAAATTTATCAGTTCTAGTAGTCGGCTTGTTTCTTTCAAATTTTTTATTTTTGTTTCTAAATTTATCAGTTCTAGTAGTCGGCTTGATTCTTTCAAATTTTTTGCGATTAGTAATAAAAGGTAACAAAGATAAGATACGAGCTTTTTTTATAGCAAGAGTAATTAATCGTTGTTGTTTCAAGGTCAATCTAGTTACTCGCCTAGATAATATTTTTCCCCGTTCACTAATAAATTCACTAAGTAAATTCGTGTTTCTATAATCAATTCGATCCCCTGGTTGGATCGGGGACAAACGTCTACGAAAAGGTCGCTTGCGTTTAATAAGGAGTCGCTTAGATTTATTCATAGTTTGTTTAGTTTATTCCTTAATATAAAATAAAATATACCGAAAATCCTATTTCGGTTGGACATAAAAAAAAATTCGAATTAAGAAATAGGATTGATTTGGTTTGTTTATTTCTATTTTATATATTTATTTCTATATATATATTTTTATTTATAAAATTAAAATAAATATATAAAATAGAAATTTGATATTTCTATAATATTTATATAAATATATAATTTATTTATATAAAATAGAACGAAAATAGTTTTGTCCCCTTCCTTGAAAGAATGATAGGCAGACGTTCGGTTCGATCTATTTCTTTATCTCTCCATGAATTGTATGTCTGTAACAATAGGGACAGAATTTTCGCAATTCCAACCGACTAGGCGTATTGTGTCGATTCTTTTGAGTAATATATCTGGAAATGCCCCTTGATTCCTTATTAACACTCTTTCGAGCACAACCGGTACATTCCAAAATAACTTTTACTCGGGCATCTTTACCCTCAGCCATCAACCTAACCTCCTTTGGATTTTTGATTCAAGCCACCTTTCTATTATTATTTTCGTCCCGAAGTGAAGAAGAAAGGAAAATCAAAAAATAGAAGTTTCTAACTCGAAATACAAATACAATTAGAAAGATTTCGTTGCAATCACAATCAATAGAGTAATTATAGTAAATAAATTTAAGAAATACTCCGTAATCAAAAGGTTTCTAACTATATTTCTAATCACAATATCTCATTTTAATAGCCTGTATGATACCTATTACCCTAGATTCACATTTTCGTTTCCACTCTCCCCCTTTTTTTTAGAGATTTTCATTCGAACCGGATCCCAAGTTTTGATGAGGTTGAATCTACTTTTCGTCTTTCTCCCCTCGAATATTCTTATATTATTAAAATAAGGGGGGGATTAATAACAGATAGTTGATTCTATCTCTAATCTTCGTTACCCCCTTACCACGTCAAAAACTAGAATTAAAAAAAGGGGAATGTCAGCGCATCTGGGAAAAAACGATTGATTTCTATTAATAGACCGGCTAAAGCCCCAAACCATAGAGTACTTAGGACCGGTGCCACGGAAAGATATGTTTTTAGATCCCGCATTGAAAATACTCCTTCGTTTTTTTTCTTTAATGTAATATATAAAAGAAAGGCAATACATATCTAATCTACGATCAGATGCATAGATAGTTTAAAGTTAAAAAAGACTACTTTTGTTTGTACACAAAATCCCTAAACTAAGTCAAATTAAAATAAATGTACAACGATCCGGTAGATAAAATATTTTTTTTTTTCAGAAAATAGAGTAGCATGCCCCTTCCTGCTGAGCATTCCCGAAAAGTATTTTTTAATTTACGACGGGTTTTTCATATATATATCAAAATATTTTTATTATACCTTATATGATATGAGACCAAAAAGAGGAAATGGCAAGATAAATTATGTATATAGGAAATAGCGATGTGGAAAACAAGACAAGGATTCTTTACAATTACACTATAAAAACCAATTGAATTGAAAGGGATGTAGCGCAGCTTGGTAGCGCGTTTGTTTTGGGTACAAAATGTCACGGGTTCAAATCCCGTCATCCCTACCTAATTACTTTTCCTCTGAGAAGTAAGGAGGAATTTCATTTTAATTAAAATCGATTAAAAACAGAATTTCTCATTTTTTTTATCATACTCTATATGAAGTATATGCATGCAGGATGCAGATGTAGTTTTTTGTTACAAAAAGGTTTCTTTACAGTCTTATCTATTATGATAAGAAAGCGCTCTTAGTTCAGTTCGGTAGAACGTGGGTCTCCAAAACCCGATGTCGTAGGTTCAAATCCTACAGAGCGCGATTCCATTCTTGTTAGGTCGAATCGAATTAATTATCGAATTAGACTGAAATAACTGAGCAGTAATCTAGATTTGACCTCCTACTTTCTCTAATCTACAGGAGGTCAATTAAAAAAATATTTGTTAATTAATCTAATTAATCAAAAGCCCAACTGATCACCACGTCTGTATTGTAAATATGCGGTTACGAATAATCCAGCCAAAGTAATAGGAATTAGACCTAAGACAATTCCAAATAGAAAAACTTCAATCATTTCAATTCCTTTGAAAAAAAAAAGAAAAAGGTAATATCTATCTCTAAATATTAATCTGAATTGCCCATGAATCTCAATAACCAAAAATTATCAATTGACGCGATAAAGAGCTAAAAAATATATGGAATCCCACATAAAGATTTCTTGAGTTGTTCATTCGATTAACTTCAAATAAGTCCTATCTTACTCAGAACTATAAATAAAACGGAAGTTATAATTAAAGTCAATAGTAAAAAACGCAAAAAATTAATTATCCTAGTTATAGTAGGTATATTAAGCATGAAGGAACTAAATTAAATATGTTCTTTTTTTTTTTTTAATTAAACTAAACTAAATTTGTGTATATCAAGGTACTTGCCTAAGTTTCCATTTTGAAAGATCGGGGGGAGAATAAGTAAAAATATGAATTCTAAAGAAGGAGTTCAATTGAAAGTTTTTGATTTATCAATTATTAACTATTAGATTATAGATTTCACTAACAAAGATAAAGTAAGAGCGGTAGAAAAAAAACGAAAATATGGAAGCAAAAGGGGGAAGAAAAGATAATAAGAAATGGCATCGAAGTATTTATTTTAGAATATATATATTTTTCGAATAAGTCAATAAACTAAAATTTATATTGTGATTGTGTTGTGAATCTTTTATTGAATCTTTCTAATTTATCTAACTGATTGGAATTTCAGATAAAACTTGTACCTAGTTGTATTACACAATACAACTTGTATATTTTGTAGATATATATTATTGTTATTATAGAATTATATTTCGAATTATTTTATATAATATTTTTATATTATTTAATTTTTGAATATTAGTTTTTTATTTTTTTCCATGGGGAGAGATGGCTGAGTGGACGAAAGCGTCGGATTGCTAATCCGTTGTACGATTCATTCGTACCGAGGGTTCGAATCCCTCTCTTTCCGTTTCCATTAATGACTTAATAGTTGCTTTATCTTTCGAATTTTTTCAATCTTTTTGATTTTTTCAAAAAAATTACAAATTATATATAATTACAAATATCAAATAGAATTTTTTTCTATTTTTTTTCATCTATTTTTATTTCTAATTTTATAAAATGAAAAATCAAGTAAAGAAACCCCCCTTTATTCTTCGCGTCCAGGATTGCGTCCTGGATCATTAGATAGAAATCCGAAAATGAAGAGAGAAACAAAGAATATCACTACTGTGTAAACAAAGAGTTTGAGAGTAAGCATTACACAATCTCCAAGATTATTATTATTTTTTTTTTTTGAAAAAAGAGAATAGAGAATCTATTTTTATACCGCATATCCTATTTTGATACCGAAAACCAAAGAAGGTAGTTTTTAGAAATCGAAAAGAATTTTTTTTATACCCACCTGTGGAGGATCACAATAAGGTTTTTCATTCACGGAAAATAAAAATAGTTAGGATGGTAAAAGGAGGCGATCCGAATCGCGGTTATCCAAGAATTCTCATGTTTGAATCAAGAGTTCATACTGTAAGATTTGTCTGATCTTATCAATTGTTAGTATTCGCATCATTTTTCTCGAAAAAATCATTCATTTTTCTAGGACAAGATGAAAGATTTCATCGAAAGCTTACAGCAGCTTGCCAAACAAAGGCTAAGAGAAAAAAGAGTACAGGTATGACTGGCATAAAATCTACGATTGGACTCAAAAAATCGTAGGCTTCAGGTAATTTGACTAAGAAAAAACTACTCGAATAAAGGGCAGAATTAAGACAGATCAAACTTAAGATATTAAGCATAACAGACATTTTGTTTTTAAGATAATTGTATTTTGATTGAGTTCTTCATAGAAGGAAAAAATGAAGAAAATAAAAAAAGAAAGATCAAAAATCCTTCTTTTTTTTTTTTGAACTTACTCACTCAACCAAAAAACTTTCCATTCTCTTTTGAGAATAGAAAAAATTCTACTTTCATACAATATCTTAATGTAATTATATGTAATGATCAATAAATTCAGGATAATTCTATATCTACATGCGTCAAAATACTAACAATAGAATCTAATTTTTTCTTTAGCTATTTTGGCTGGAATTGACGAACAATCAATAACAACATTAGTATTTATTAGTGTCGAATAGAAATCAAAGTGGGGCGTGGCCAAGTGGTAAGGCGTCGGGTTTTGGTCCCGCTATTCGAAGGTTCGAATCCTTCCGTCCCAGAGTAAGGGCATGTGTAATTCTAGTAAATAATTCAAATTTTATTTTTCCGTTTCTAAAGTGTAATATTGGATAGAATTTGATTCTTTCCGCTAATTATTCTAACCAAAAAGAATCTTATCTTTTTTTAAATTTCACAAATTCACAAAAAGGGATGATAAGTGTTCAAATGCCGCGCAGATACAACTGAATCTGTTGGGGATTTAGGCAAGATGGGGTTATAGATTACACGAATTTGAATTCCAAAAAAAGGGGGTGTCATATACCCGCCCCTCATATTCATATAGAATAGAAGGAAGTTTGTTATTTTTTTATTCATTCCGGGAAAAGAAATTGTATTTTTCCAATCGATTTTTTCATTTTTATTGTTTTTATTGTATGTAAAACAAATTGGAATTTTTTTTCATTATTGAAATTGAAAAAAAAAAAATGAAAAATAACTTAGATATATATTCTAAATCTTATGCGCCGACTGTCCTAACTGAACTAATGACTATTCATGATTCTATAACTTAATCAACCGCATAGCGGTTCCAAATTCGAGGAATGTTATGGTAAAACTTCGTTTGAAACGATGTGGTAGAAAGCAACGTGCGACTTGAAGGACATGATCTGTTGTGGATTCTTATATCCGCCATTCTATAATCTAATTAAGGGATGCTCTTGACTCGACATCCTTTGTTCTCCTCCACTCGAACCCGCATTTTTTGTTGGGGTGTGATGGAAATAGTACATGATGGAGCTCGAGTAGAAAGTATTGATTCATTTCTTAAGGGGAAAGGGTCTAGGGTTAATGTTAATCAATAAGTTGGAACAACTTCGTAAGTATATCTTTGACAGAGATACCGAAAGGACCCCAATCAGGCAAGTTTCAAATCTTAAAGGAAATTTTGTTGGGATTGATAAAACCTTTTCGATAAAAATTATATATATCGTGTGGGAATCCACCGTTCATATGATTCTTTGATAGAAAGAAATAACAAAAAGGTATGTTGCTATCATTTTTGAAAGGATTAAAAATCAACGAAGTAAGGTCTAAACCTAATGATTCAAAACAAAGATAAAAGATTCCGGAACAAGGAAACATCCTTTTATTTTCTATTTTCAATTTGAATTGTCGCACCAATTAACAATTGGATTTGAATCAGAATGCAGAATTCAAATCGATTCTAAATGAGACAAAAAAGGGTATTCGAGACTGCTCAATAAATGAAATGCCAAAGGATTTTTTTTTTTTTGGCTATTTGAAAGTTATTTAACTTGAGTTATGAGTATACAAATGATTTTCTTTTTTTAGGAAAGAAAAAGGACTTAATTCTTCATTTAATTCATTTGATGATTTTATGGACTTTTTTGATTTGCCATTCTAATACATAACTTCGAATCATTTTTCTCGAGCCGTACGAGGAGAAAACTTCCTATACGTTTCCAAGGGGGGTTGCTGTTGATCTAATCTATCCCAATGAGCCGTCTATCGAATCGTTGCAATTGATGTTCGGTCCAGAAGAGAGGGAAGAGATCTGCGAAAAGTGGGTTTTTATGATCCAATAAGGAATCAAACTTATTTAAACGTTCCTGCTATTCTATATTTTCTTGAAAAAGGCGCTCAACCTACGGAAACCGTTTATGATATTTTAAAGAGGGCAGAGGTTTTTAAAGAATTTTGACTTAATTAAAGGAAGTTCAATTAATGAAATAAAAAAAAAAAGAGAGAATGAGGTTCTAGCTTGGTATAACTTTTTTTATTCTTCCTTTTCTATTCATCTATTTATGTAGATTTTTTATGTAGTGCCAATCCAACACAAGTTTTTTTTGTTATACTTAACTTATATTTTTCTCTTTATATTTCAATTTCATAATTTCTATACTATTTCTATTTATTATTAATTATTAAATTATGAAATAAAATTTTGTTTCTTTTTACATTGTAATTGTAGTAATTGTATTTTTTATATTGACAAGAGTGTATTGAACAAATATAATTAATTCAATCGTGAAGTAAAAATCAATAAAAAGTGGTATGTCTTCTGCCCAATACATAGGTTTTTTTTACTTTATTCAAGGATTCGTTGAATTTGTTTCGATACAAAATTTGTATTCAAAAAAAAGGGATAATATTTTGTCTAGAAATGCTTTTTATTTTATCTAAAAATTTCTTGTATTGTCATCTGATCTCTTTGTTTTTATGTTCAGAATCCATTAGAAAACTTTGTTTGTTGGATTTATTGCTAATTCAAGATTTTGATTACAGATTACAATCAAAGTTTTTTATTTGAATTTTATTTTGATCCCGATTGTATCTACATAACATATCTATTTTGGGGGTTGCTAACTCAACGGTAGAGTACTCGGCTTTTAAGTGCGGCTAGGATCTTTTACATATTTGGATGAAGCAAGGAATTCGTCTACATCATCGGTAGAGTTTATCAGACCACGACTGATCCTGAAAGGAAATGAATGGAAAAAAGAGCATGTCGTATCAATCGCGAATTCG